TCTATTCGAAAAAGTTAGAAATTATGGCTACAACCGAAATCGAAATTGAATTGAAAGAGTCAACATTCGCCCGCGAAACCTTTCTTTTCTTGGATTACTAAATTTGGGTCAATTAAAGATGCTAAGGCGGTTAAATTCAAGGAGAAAACAAAAGAAAGATTCATTTTAAGATTCTCAAAACCAATAAAATTATATATATATCTATATTTCATAGAAATAGTTCTTTTAGGTCTTTCACTATACGATAGAAAGAAGATACAAATTACTACCAGATTTGAGATCGATTCGCTGAACTCCATACTTCGATATATTACTTATACTTATGAAATCGATGGATATCGTATGAACTACAAGCCTATCTTAATTCAAATTCTATTCTATCTAAATTTCCTTTGAATTCCCTATTTTGGAATCTTTTTATTCGCGAGGAGCCGGATGAGAAGAAACTCTCACGTCCGATTCTGGAGTAGAGATGGAATTCAAACCCAACCATCAACTATAACCCCAAAAGAACCAGATTCCGTAAACAACATAGAGGAAGAATGAAGGGAATTTCTTATCGAGGTAATTATATTTGTTTCGGTAAATATGCTCTTCAGGCACTTGAACCCGCTTGGATCACATCTAGACAAATAGAAGCAGGTCGACGGGCAATGACACGAAATGCACGCCGCGGTGGAAAAATATGGGTCCGTATATTTCCAGACAAACCGGTTACAGTCAGAGCCGCAGAAACACGTATGGGTTCGGGTAAAGGATCGCCTGAATATTGGGTAGCTGTTGTTAAACCAGGTCGAATACTTTATGAAATCGGTGGCGTAACAGAAAATATAGCTAGAAGGGCTATTTCAATAGCAGCGTCCAAAATGCCTATACGAACTCAATTCATTCTTTCGGGATAAAATTTGGAAATGTAAAAGAAAAAGGCAAAAGCAAAAAAAATTGCTTTTGGGGATACAAACGAATCGAAGGTGCAGGTTTGGTTTTTTGGACAAACAATATTTCTTTTTTTCTTCGCCCTTTACTTTGCCTAAAAAAAATAATCAAAAAAAAATGATATGATTCAACCTCAGACCTATTTGAATGTAGCGGATAACAGCGGAGCTCGCAAATTGATGTGTATTCGAATCATAGGAGCTAGCAATCGTCGATATGCTCATATTGGTGACGTTATTGTTGCTGTGATCAAAGAAGCAGTTCCGCAAATGTCGCTAGAAAGATCAGAAGTGGTCAGAGCTGTAATTGTACGTACTTGTAAAGAACTCAAACGCGACGACGGTATGATAATACGATATGATGACAATGCCGCAGTTGTCATTGATCAAGAAGGCAATCCAAAAGGCACTCGAGTTTTTGGTGCGATTGCAGAGGAATTGAGACAGTTCAATTTTACCAAAATAGTTTCATTAGCTCCCGAAGTATTATAAAACGAGACCCTAATCTAGTTCCATGATAATATCATTCCAGAAAGAATATAGTTATGTTTAGGGTAGTTATTTGAAAGAAATCAATTAAGATTCAGTTAGTAGATTGTGTCTCACGCATATACCTTGAAAAATGCATAGTCATAACCAAAGAAAAAACAAGAAAAACATGTTGATTATATCAAAATTGGGAGGGACCAATACTTTAATTCATTATGGCTAAGGATACTATTGCTGACATACTAACCTCGATACGAAATGCTGAGATGAATACAAAAAGAGTGGTTCGAATAGCATTTACGAATCTCAGCGAAAGTCTTGTTCAAATACTTTTACGCGAGGGTTTTATCGAAAACGTGAGAAAACATCGAGAAAACAACAAATCTTTTTTGGTTTTAACCCTACGCTATAGAAGGAATCGGGACGAGCCTTATAGAAATCAAAAAGTTTTAAATTTAAAACGCATCAGTCGACCCGGTCTACGAATCTATTCTAACTCTCAACGAATTCCTAGAATTTTAGGCGGGATGGGGATTGTAATTCTTTCTACTTCTCGAGGTCTAATGACAGACCGAGAGGCTCGATTAGAAAGAATAGGTGGAGAATGTTTGTGTTATATATGGTAATACTTCTAATATCCAAATGAAATTCGCAACTTTCTATTTGTGACAAAGAAAGGGGACAGGTTGTCTAATATCGTATCTCATCTACGACCTCATCTTTGAAAACGACATCTATGGTTTTAGATCGTCCATAATAAAGAAGTTGATCCAGAACAAAAGAGGTTTTCGTTTAACTGAAAAACAGAAATCGATTCCGGAAAGTTTAATTAAAGAATCCGTTCTCAACGACATCTTTGGGGTTCATTTAGATAATAATGCTCTAATTCTCGGTTATATTTCGGGAAAGCTACCACTTAGGTTTATTATAATACAACGAGTCTTCAATTAGTCGAATTTTTGACTTTGCGAAAAATAAGAATCAAAAATTTCAGTATTTTTTTCAACATTCATTCAATATGATTCGAAATACAAAATTTCAAGAAACTTATTTTCTTCCAAGACGTAGATTCATAA